CTGATTAATCGCTCTTTGTTGTTCAAAATGAAGGGTTTCTTTTTTGTAATTTTCTAATTGTTCCAAACTCAAAGAAGTAGCATTAATCAAATTGACTTTTTCTCGTTCTATTTCAGAGTATCCATTCATTCGATACTCATCTGCTTCCATTTCCACTTTCCGTAAGCGAGCCCGGGCTCTTTCTAGCTGCTCAATGGCCCCTCTACGTAATTCTTCCGAATTTTGAATAGTACTCAAAATCTTCTGTTTTCGATTATCTAATAAATCATTTAATGAAAGTAGATTATCTTACTATTAATTTCACACTTCCATAATCTCTTCCCGAACCAAACGTGAATTTTTCGATTCATTTGGCTCTCACGCTCAATTATTTATTTTATGGGCATTCCCATATCTTTTAATGTAATGAGCCTATCCTCTCTTTTCTGTTCGTGTTCATTCAAAGATATCGAAACCGATACAAGACCAGAATATTATGAGGACTCTTCCGACCAGACAAAAAATATATAATTGTCAGCAAAGTTGTTTCTTTATTTGTTCTTTAATTTAATATTCAAATAAAATGGAAAATTTATATTTAGAATTTATATATATTTTATTTACTTTTTTTTCTGAAAATCCAAAAATTCCTCTTTTTTTATACATAGGTCGTCGATTCGGCATTGGATAAAAAAGGGCAAGGTGCCCATTTTTCTAGTAAATGGTTCAAATCATTTTATCGATATGAGTGTTCTATATCGGATAAATTACCAACTATTCATTTTTAAACCATTTCGGTACTAACGTGGTGGTAGAAAGAGTACCATGTTGTGCCTGGACTTCAAACAGTTTAGCTTTAACCATGTTAATGGTCTCACATTATTGGTTGATAGAGAATCAAAGTTGATTTACCAATTAGTCACGAAATGCTATGGTTCCTACATATGATTTCTTAATTTATTCAGAAGTAATTCGTCGAGATCGTGCACCTTTTTTCCTATTTATCCTAAAAAAATATATATATAAAAGAAAATACCATAAATAAAGTGCAGCCGGTTGGATCCAACCTATTCTTGAAATACACAACTCGCACACACTCCCTTTCCAAAAAAAATCAATACACCAAGCACTACACTTAGATTTATTGGATTTGTTGCTAAAATATCGGTATTAAACCCGAAACTCCCGGCGAATGGCCAGTGGCCCAAGGAAACGAAAGAATCGGTTACATTTTTCATACGCTCTCCTCTTATAGATAGGACTAACAAAGAACAGAGTTCTTTTTTTTGTATCACCTCGCTCGCCCCTTTTTTTGATCAATTTCTTTTTCTTAATTTCCCTTTTAAATTTTTTAATGGAAGTAGATTAAATCCATTTATTTAATTTGATAATTTCTTATTTTTTTTTTAGTTTCCAATAAGATACTTATTAGGTTAGGTCCTAGGTCTCATGTTAATTACGAAATATTTCCTTTGTTGAAAGGCTTCCTAAAATAAAAGTCAAAAAGCTTTCCATCGTACTAAACTAAGGGCGGGAAGGAAGAAAGCGAACGAATCCACTAATTCCTCATCCTCAAATCAGTCCTTCCCGAGGTATTGTCTCAACACTTTTACATAATTGTAGGAGTAAAGTGTTGATATAATTCGCAGAAGCAAACGGCAATGAGTTAATAAAATAAGAAAAAAATACGTAACGTACTTTATTTACATTTTAATTCTAGGATTAAATTAAACAAAAGGATTTGCAAATAAAAGCGCTAATGCCACGACCAGTCCATAAATTGTTAAAGCTTCCATAAAAGCTAGACTAAGCAATAAAGTTCCTCGTATTTTACCTTCTGCTTCTGGTTGTCTCGCAATACCTTCTACAGCTTGGCCTGCAGCAGTACCTTGACCAACTCCAGGTCCAATAGAAGCAAGCCCTACGGCCAATCCAGCAGCAATAACGGAAGCGGCAGAAATCAGTGGATTCATGATAAGTTCCTCGAACCAAAAAAAAAGGGTTAATGATACAATCAACCAATGAACTATTACTTAATTCGATCACTAAAATCTATCGGGTCGAAGTAACTAAAAACTTCGAATTCAAATAATAATATAGATAGGGATAACCCCTATATAACTAGTATATCTCTAATATCACATATACATTTCTTTCTTTTATAACGTAAACCCCTCGCATTTTCTATTGAATCGAATTCTAGAATCATTATTCGAAAGATACACAGGGGCAGGACTTATAGACATTACATATATCTAGTGTGACACCCCTAACCCATCCCTTTTTCACACTCCCGTAATATCGTCTATCTTTCCTCCTATAACTTTAGTCGTATATACATACGTATTTGTATCTATTATGTTTCCCAATCAAGAACCAAGTGGATTATCTTGAACCATGCATTGCCTGAATTGGAATAATCTTAAAAAAAAAAAGACTATTTCGTAAGCTAATCAATGATGACCCTCCATGGATTCCCCTATATAAGCCGCGGCTAAAGTTGCAAAAATAAGAGCTTGAATACCGCTTGTAAATAATCCAAGAAACATGACAGGTATAGGAACTACTGAAGGTACTAAAGAAACAAGAACAACAACTACTAATTCATCAGCCAATATATTCCCAAAAAGTCTAAAACTAAGAGATAAAGGTTTTGTGAAATCTTCTAGTATGTTAATTGGTAAAAGTATTGGAGTTGGTTGAATGTATTTCCCGAAATAACCCAATCCTTTTTTGGTAAGACCCGCATAAAAATATGCCACTGACGTGGGTAAAGCTAAAGCAACAGTAGTATTTATATCATTCGTGGGCGCAGCTAACTCCCCATGAGGTAACTGTATAATTTTCCGAGGTAAAAGAGCACCTGACCAGTTAGAAACAAAAATAAATAGGAACATAGTTCCAATAAAGGGAACCCAAGGACCATATTCTTCTCCAATCTGAGTTTTGCTCAAGTCTCGAATAAATTCAAGGACATATTCGAAGAAATTCTGACCGTTGGTCGGAATGGTTTGTGGATTCCGAACTGCTATGATGACTGAACCTAATAAGATAGCAATTACGACCCAAGAAGTGATAAGTACTTGGGCATGAATTTGTAAACCTCCTATTTGCCAATATAAATGTTGGCCTACTTCTACACCTGATATATCGTATAATCCTTTGAGTGTTTTAATGGAACATGGTATAACATTCATATTGTCCTCTGACAGAAATAGAACTTCAAAAAAGGAAATTATTTTGATTCAACCATCTCTTTCTCAACTCATCTACTTTAATCATTAATCATATATTTAGGATACCGAGAAATCACATAACATAATATAAATATCCCCATTTTATCTCTTTTAAAAAATTTAAGACAAGAACAGTAACCGATCCAATAAATCTATGAAGTTCCCAAATAATTAACTAATCTTATTATTCTTAATCATAAAATAATCATAATCAACGACTTCTTATATAGCTAGAACGACCCTCACAAATTGAGGATACAAATTTGTTAAGAATCAATCGGATTGAAGCTATAGCGTCATCGTTGGCTGGAATCGAAATATCTGCGAGATCTGGGTCGCAATTTGTATCGATTAAACAAATCGTCGGAATCCCCAAAATGACACATTCTCGAAGAGCCGTATATTCTTCTTGCTGATCAACGATGATTACAATATCAGGCAACCCCGTCATATATTTGATCCCACCCAGATATGTTTGCAAGGTAGATAATTTTCTCTTCAACATTGCTGCATCTCTTTTGGGAAGACGGCTGAGTTTCCCCATCTTTTGTTCTGCTCTTAAGTCCCTGAATTTATGAAGTCTCGTTTCCGTAGTGGACCAATTCGTTGACATACCACCGAGCCATTTTTTATTAACATAATGACATCGAGCCCTTATTGCAGCTGATGCTACTGAATCCGCTGCTTTATTTTTGGTACCAACAATTAAGAAGTTTTTTCCCCTACTTGCTGCATCAAAAACTAAATCACAGGCTTCTGATAAAAAACGAGCAGTTCTAGTAAGATTTGTAATATGAATACCTTTACGCTTTGCAGAGATGTAAGGGGCCATTCTAGGATTCCATTTCTTAGTACCATGACCAAAATGCACTCCTGCTTCCATCATCTCTTCCAAATTGATGTTCCAATATCTTCTTGTCATTTTTTCCCACACTTTCTCTTTGTTTTTTTTTAACAAAGAGACGAGGTACCCTGAAATAAATAATTGTTCCGACGGAACCTTCTACCGGAATTGACCGTTGATACACGGTCCAAACCAGTCATTTTTTTTAATTACTTCATTTTATTTGATTTATTACCAAATCAATGACCGGGCCAGAAAGTAAAAAGAATGAATCTCTTCTTAGGAATTATGAAATCGCGTAAATTCTTTTTCTGGTGTCTCATGGAAATTTTTTGGGACGCAAGAACAAAAAAATTCTCTATGGTGTAACAAGATATCTCTCATTTCCAACTCGAATAGATTTTTCTTTTTTATTTCCAAATGAATGTTCTTGTCTTGCCCCGACCGGTGCACTAATTTTTTGAATCCGGTACCGACAGGGATAATCCCCCCCAGAACAACATTCTCTTTCAGGCCCTTCAACCAATCAATACGACCTCGTAAAGCAGCTTTTGCTAAAACTCTAGCGGTTTCTTGAAAACTCGCTTCGGATATGAAACTTTGAGTATTCAGAGATGCCCTCGTTATTCCCAATAAGATTGCCCGATAACAGATCGCTTCGTCCAAAGCACGCCCTCCTCGTTCCGCTCGCAACAATCCGATTAATTCTCCAGGTGAAAAAACATTAGACATTCCATCTTCTGAAACCAACACTTTTGATGTTACTTGACGTACAATAATCTCGATATGTCTATTATGGATCTGTACCCCCTGGGATCGATACACTTTTTGGATCTTATTAACCAAAGAAATACGACTTTGGGCTATGGTTAGCTCAGCTCCAATCAAGAATCCCAGGGGGATTCCAAGAATTCTTGGTATACGTTCGTTCCAACCTTCAACTCTCCTTTCAAGGTTCATCGATATTGAACCAATCGAACGCACTTCTAAGATTTGTTCCACTTTTGGAAGACCTTGCGTTATGTCACCAGATCTGGATTTTTCATATATAAATGTAACTAATGTATCTCCTTCATAAAGGGTTTCTCCATAATGTCCATGAACAGTTGCTCCTGGAGTCGCTAAATAGGGCTTGGTTGATCTTAGAACTAAGGAGTCAACATGAACAATTAAAATTTGACCAGATTTTTTTATGTGTGGTCCATATTTAAATAGACATACATTTTCACAAAGAAATTGTCCAAGGCTAATTATTGTGGATGTCTCTTCACAATAATTGTGATGGAGAAAGCACCAATTCAAATGGAATGGATTCAAAATGATGTTACTGCATGGATCGAAATTAGAAACCCTCCTATTTTCATCTATTAAACAGTATTTAAGTACTTGAAGTACTTGGAAAGTCTCTTTAAAATCGTCAAGTAGGAAATAGTTCTTTAACAAGATCTGATTATGAGTCATTAAATGGTAAGATGAATAAAAATTCACTATTTTAGGTACAATAGTACCTAAGGGACCCAACAAATCCCTAATTGGAGTTATGGGATCCGATTCTTTTGTCACATTGTTATATTTCAAACCATTGAATGGACCCATTCGAGAACAATTGAATGATGACAAAATTATAAAAGATTGGCATTCCTTATTTCGATTCAACAACGTGCCGACAGTTCCTTGATGTTGGGTAAATGGTTGAATCTTCGCCTTGGAATAAAAAGGATTGATATTGGTGCGATCTAATCCATTATCGGGAATCAATCCTGAACCCGCCATATCATACCTTTTTCCGGTATACGAAATAGTAGACTTGACTAACTCAATTCTTAGGAAATCGCGAATCAGATCATTTGCCCTTACCTCAACAAAGGAAGTATGAACCTCTTCTATAGAACCCTTTTTTTCTTGGTCCCAATTCAATACTAAGCAAGTCCGAACTAATTGAATACTTGTGTAAGAAATTCCTCGAATTGACTTTCCATTTCCATAAAGGATATAATTGACAGCTATAAGTTGGACATTATCCTTTTCCTGCAGGAGATCCTGAGGGAAAAGTTTTGCTAAATTTATCCCATCAGCTATTTCATATGTGACTACAGGCCGAACCGAAACAAAATACTTTTTCTTGGTAGGTGTAATCCGTTGAACATAGATCCAATTTTTCCATTTTTTGGATTCCTTAGCATTTTTTTTTTCTTTTCCTGGTGGTATCAAAATTCCGCTGTACCTGGATATCTTATCTGTCTCTCCAGGAAAATGAATATCTCCAGAAAAGATTTTCAGTTCAATACTTTTTTTTTTTCTCTCCACTCGGACTAATCCACCTACTCGACTTCTTGTATTTAAAGCGAGTTGTGTATCTATTCCAATGATACTATTGTTCCGGACCATTATGGACGAAGATCCGGGGAAGATATGCACTTCCTCGGGAATGAAAAAAAACCGATCTACTTTCATTTGGTATTTCGGACTCAATTCTTTTGTTCCTCGATACTCAATCAAATCCTCTTTTTTTACGATTGAATCCGCCTCCAGGGTCCCATATTTAGTAATTCCAGAACTGTTTATTCTGTATCGTGGATCATCAAAATAAGCAAGAATACTATTTCTACGTAAAATACCATTTATGGGTATTTCAATCGAAATACCAAAACAGGGTATTAGTTCTTTCTCTCGTTCTTGATCATATTGTAATGGGATGATGAATCTATTTCTTCGCCTTTTCGCCAAAAAATCAGAATTCTCTTGGAGAATCGAAGGATATATGAAATTCCAATCATCATTGGATATGATTCGATCAAGTTTTGAATAGTCAAGAATTTCCCTATCTTTTTTACGAGAAGTATCCAACAATTTATGTCTTACTCGATCATTAGTGATTGAGAGGTCAGAGATATATTTTTCTTCGACAGAAAAAGAATGAACATTCATTTGATCTTGATCCTTATGGAGCGAAAAAGACACTATACTGGATCTGGAAGGGCCTCCTGCTAATATCCATAAATGACTTGTTTTTGGTAATAGATGAACATTACCATATGTATATTCAGGTGCATGGTAGACATCTGTACTCCAGTGCATTTCCCCCTCTGATTCAGAATAAATATGTTTTCGAACCCTCTCTTTAAAATGAAAAGTGGACGTTCCGGCACGAATCTCAGCAATCACTTGTTCTGATTCTACATATTGATCATTTTGAACTAAAATAAAACTTTTTGGTGGAATATTCACATTATGTAGAATATCCCGACTCTCAATAGTTACATACAAGTCTATAGAACATAGAAAAGCAGGATGCCCATGACGGGTACGTGTGGGATGAACCAAATCCTCATTGAACTTTATTTTTCCATTAGAAGGAGCTCGTACATGTTCGGCAGTACCACCTGTGAATACTCCACCTGTATGAAAAGTTCTTAATGTTAGTTGAGTCCCAGGTTCCCC